TTTTTTTAGGCCAAGCAGTTGATAGCGAGATCTCGAATCAACTTATTGGTCTTATGGTATATCTCAGTATCGAAGATGATACCAAAGATCTTTATTTATTTATAAACTCTCCTGGTGGATGGGTAATACCTGGAGTAGCTATTTATGATACTATGCAATTTGTGCGACCAGATGTACATACAATATGCATGGGATTAGCTGCTTCAATGGGATCTTTTATCCTGGTTGGAGGAGAAATTACCAAACGTCTAGCATTCCCTCACGCTTTGCGCCAATGAGGTTTTTTGAGAGAAACAAAAGACTATGCCTTCACCATATGAAATAGGAAGATTCAGTAAAAATAGCATGGCATTTCGAATTCGATATGATAAATTTTTTTTTATATATATATATATTTTTTTTTTTTTTTTCAAAAAATTAGATTATATATCGAGAGAGTAGTATGAAATAAAGGGTATTTCTGATTTTATCGTATCGATCGGGAATCTTGTTCAGCGTCACAAACTTTTTTCATACCATAGATCTCTTAACAATATTTCTATTTATTGTATCAATAAAATATTTTATATTTATTTACTTTTTTTGTTTGATCGGATCAAAAAGAAACTTTGGGATTGCTGAATCACAGACAAATAAATACCAAAAATTATATAATAAATATATAAAGCAACGGAACCATCATAGTATTTTTTAACTCCTACAAAAAGAAGGGTGGTAATTTGATCATTTACCAATATGAGTCTCATAGGTACTATTTATCTATTTTTGCCGTGGAAGCTAAGGATCCATTTTAGTGTAGAGCCGTATGCAATGCGCAAAAGATGCCCGTACGGTTATTCTATTTTTTCTTAAGTATTTTGTTTATCTTTATTTATTTTCTCTTCACTCCATTATCGAGATAGAAAAACCTTTATTATGTTATATCATCAGGGTAATGATTCATCAACCCGCTAGCGCTTTTTATGAAGCACAAACGGGAGAAGCTATCTTGGAAGCGGAAGAACTGCTAAAATTGCGTGAAACCCTCACAAGGGTTTATGTCCAAAGAACGGGCAAACCCCTATGGGTTGTATCCGAAGACATGGAAAGAGATGTTTTTATGTCAGCAACAGAAGCGCAAGCTTATGGAATTATTGATCTTGTAGCAGTTGAATGAAAATAGGATGGAGTTGGGGAAAATCCGTGATTTCTTATTTTATCTTCTTACCGAGTTCAATATTTTATTAAATAGAAGTCAGTCATAATCATCCGGTTAGGATCAATCTAAACCCGTTTATTATGTATACCGTTCAACATGCCAACGATTAAACAACTTATTAGAAATACAAGACAGCCAATCAGAAATGTCACAAAATCCCCCGCTCTTCGGGGATGCCCTCAGCGTCGAGGAACATGTACTAGGGTGTATGTGCGACTCGTTCAGATCGTAGATTGGGACAAAATAAATTTTCCAGTATTAATGATCAGTACCGATCAATAGGATAAAATGGAAGAACTTAATTCCATTCACTATCTAAAAAAAAAAACTCAGATCTATCCTTCTATTGTGTATGAAATTTATGGTTTGCATTGGTGCAAATCCAATTATCTCAATTTAAGATGAAAAAAATTCCCCATTGGGATTAACTGGTTATCCATTAAGCGGGGACAATCTTATTAAAAAAAAGAAGGATTTGACTTCGATTCTTGCAAGAACGGACGAAGAGGGTCAGCTACCCAGCTAACTTTCATAATTAAATACCGTTACTGTATAGATGGATCTTCTTGTGAAAGACCTATTACTGGCTAGTCTAATTTATGGGTTGAGCCAAAGAGTGTGAGCTGTACAAGTTACTAATAAGATTAATTAAATAAATTCAGAGGCTCCGGTGTATAGAGAAGACCTCACCGTTTATGAATTAACCATAGAAACGATGAAACCCACTATTTCTTTATCCATTTACTAGTTTTTTATTTACTATACTAGGTTTTTGTTTTGCTACCTAGTCGAATACAATTTATTTTTCGAGGTAAAAAAATTGTGGTTAGGAAGGTTATAGTAGCTAAAGCCATTGGAATTTTTATTTTATACATTGGAAAAATCCGTTTTGTTATTAATAGACTGAGGAAAGGGAATAGAAAAACTGAAAGTAAAGTAAATCCATTAGTTATTCTATTTGTCAAAGTTTCATTTATTCAATGACCAGAATTAGACGGGGATATGTAGCTCGGAGACGTCGAACAAAAATTCGTTTATTTGCATCGAGCTTTCGAGGGGCTCATTCAAGACTTACTCGAACTATTACTCAACAGAAAATAAGAGCTTTGGTTTCGGCGCATCGGGATAGGGATAGGCAAAAAATAACTTTTCGTCGTTTGTGGATCACTCGTATAAACGCAGCAATTCGAGAAAGAGGGGTATCCTATAGTTATAGTAAACTAATACATGATTTGTACAAGAGCCGAGTGCTTCTTAATCGCAAAATACTTGCGCAAATAGCTATATTAAATAAAAAAAATCTTTATATGATTTCCAATGATATCATAAAATAAATCCATTGTAAAAAATCCACTGGAATCGCGTTCCCCGGAGACTGAACTCCGGGAGGGTAGAGTAAAAATGACTAGGAGAAAAAATTATTAGGATTATGATAAAGTAGTCAATATAAATAACCGCGTTCAATAAAATAAGATTTCTTCGCTTTCCCCAAGTTTTTTCTTACACGATAAAAAAATCCGGATTTTCGGGTTTTTTAACAAAATGCGTTTGAGTTCCGATTGGAATTTAAATTCAATTGAAGAAAGAATAAGCTTATTTAATTCTGGTTCTAAGACCGGCAGTTCTAGCGGTCGACTCGCTTTTTTCAAATTGTTTCTCGTTATTAAGAAAAGGTAACAAAGATAAAATACGAGCTTGTTTTATAGCAATAGTAATTAATCGTTGTTGTTTCAAGGTCAATCTATTCACTCGTCTAGATAGTATTTTTCCTTGCTCACTAATAAATCGACTAATTAAACTCATGTTTCTATAATCAATTCGATCCCCCGATTGGATCGGGGGTAAACGTTTACGAAAAGATCGCTTGGATTTAAGAAAGGGTCGCTTGGATTTATCCATGGTTTGTTTAGTTTAGTTCTTATCGTGAAAACCCTATTACGGTCACATCGACAATGGATTCAAATAGGATTTGGTTAGTAAATGAAATGTATTTATTAAATATGTTATTATATATAATGTCATTTTTCCCCTACCTTGTATCTTAGAAGGGTGACACGCAGGTGCTTGATTCAATCTATTTTTTTATCTCCCCGTGAATTGTATGTTTGTAACAATAGGGACAGAATTTTCTCAATTCCAATCGATTAGGCGTATTGTGTCGATTCTTTTGAGTAATATATCTGGAAATACCCGTTGATGCCTTATTAACATTAACACCATTTCGGACACAACCGGTACATTCCAAAATAACCGTTACTCGGACGTCTTTCCCTTTGGCCATGAACCTCCTTTGGATTTTTTTATTTACTGCACTCGCCCATTTTTGACCCTAAACGACGAAGAAAGGAAGGAAAAACAATATACGTTACTCATTTGAAATCCAATTAATAAGGATTTGCTTGGAATCAATCAAGTACAAGTAATAGTCAAAAAAAGTAATAAATAAAATGATTTCAAAAACATATTTTGAATCATAGTACAGTATTTTATTGAAGTATCTTATATAATACTCTTGTCCTAGACTAAACCAAACGTTTATGCTCTCCCCCTAATTCTTCTATATTATATATGAATGTCATTCAAACTTGAACTCCAATTTCGAAAAAAAAAAAGTGTTGAAGTCACTTTATTTTTTCTCTTTCCTCCCCTATTTTTATTATAAAAAAGGGAAAAAAGAGAAAAGAGGGGGGAGAGGAATTAGTCACACATATATTGTATTCTATCTATAATCTTCTTTATTCCGTCTCAATAACTAGAATGAAAAAAAGGGGAATGTCAACGCATCCGGAAAAAAACGATTAATCTCGATCAATAGACCTGCTAAACACCCGAACCATAGAGTACTTAGCACCGGTGCTACAGAGAGATATGTTTTTAAATATCGCATTCAAAAACCTCCTTCGTGTAATAAATAATGGTAATCCATATATGATCAAATGCATATGTAGGTAAGGGACACTTGTAGTTGTGCGCGAAATCCCTAATTCCAATTGAAATGTACAATGATCCAGTCGAGAGTATTCTCTTTTGCTTAAAATAAAAGAAAAAGAATTTCTTTCTTAATAAATATTCCCGAAAAAAAAAAAATGGCTTTTACTTCTGGTAGGTTCCGTATTTCATATGTATATAAGGTTTTTACTATTATTATATGTTATATGAGACCAAAAATAAAAAGGGAAGGTGTATATCAATGGAAGAAATAAAGATGTGGAAAATAAGACAGGAATTCTATACAATGACACTGTATACTAATTAAAAGGGATGTAGCGCAGCTTGGTAGCGCATTTGTTTTGGGTACAAAATGTCACAGGTTCAAATCCTGTCATCCCTACCTATTACTTCTCCTTTGAGCAGTAACGAGGGATCAATTGAAATTAATAAATTTGCATTTTGGCGCCATAGCATAGCCATATATATAATATATAATATTTTTTTATAGTAAATACATCTAAGCTATATTAGAGTTAAAAATATTCTATTTTTATTACAGTCTTATCTTATCTATTCTGATAAAAAAGCGCTCTTAGTTCAGTTCGGTAGAACGCGGGTCTCCAAAACCCGATGCCGTAGGTTCAAATCCTACAGAGCGTGATTCCATTCTTCCTAGATCAATTAGACTGAAAAAGCTTCATTAACTTAAACAGCAAGTTACCTTTGACCTCCTGGGGATAAAAGAAAGGAGGAGGTCAATCAAAAAAATAGATCTTAATTAAAGATCCAACTGATCACCACGTCTGTATTGTAAATATGCAGTTACGAATAATCCAGCCAAAGTAATAGGAATGAGACCCAAGACGATTCC